CTTAACGGGGATCATCGTACATCGTGAATAACCAAATTCCAATTGAAATGAAATCTTTAGGAGGAATCAATGAAACGACATCAATTCAAATCCTGGATATTCGAATTGAGAGAGATCAAGAATTCTCACTATTTCTTAGATTCATGGATCAAATTCGATTCAGTGGGATCTTTCACTCACATTTTTTTCCACCAAGAACGTTTTATGAAACTCTTTGATCCCCGAATTTGGAGTATCCTACTTTCACGTGATTCACAGGGTGCAACAAGCAATCGATATTTCACGACCAAAGGTGTAGTACTGCTTGTAGTAGTGGTCCTTATATCTCGTATTAACAATCGAAAGATGGTCGAAAGAAAAAATCTCTATTTGATGGGGCTTCTTCCTATACCTATGAATTCCATTGGACCCAGAAAGGAGACATTGGAAGAATCTTTTTGGTCTTCCAATAGAAATAGGTTGATTGTTTCGCTCCTGTATCTTCCAAAAGGGAAAAAGATTTCTGAGAGTTGTTTCATGGATCCGCAAGAGAGTACTTGGGTTATCCCAATAAAGAAAAAGCGTATCATGCCTGAATCTAACCGGGGTTCGCGGTGGTGGAGGAACCGGATCGGAAAAAAGAGGGATTCTAGTTGTCAGATATCTAATGAAACCGTAGCTGGAATTGAGATCTCATTCAAAGAGAAAGATAGCAAATATCTGGAGTTTCTTTTTTTATCCTATACGGATGATCCGATCCGCAAGGACCATGATTGGGAATTTTTTGATCGTCTTTCTCCGAGGAAGAACCGAAACATAATCAACTTGAATTCGGGACAGCTATTCGAAATCTTAGGGAAAGACTTGATTTGTTATCTCATGTCTGCTTTTCGTGAAAAAAGACCAATTCAGGGGGAGAGTTTCTTCAAACAACAAGGAGCTGGGGCAACTATGCAATCCAATGATATTGAGCATGTTTCCCATCTCTTCTCGAGAAACAAGTGGGGTATTTCTTTGCAAAATTGTGCTCAATTTCATATGTGGCAATTCCGCCAAGATCTCTTCGTTAGTTGGGGGAAGAATCAGCACGAATCAAATTTTTTGAGGAACGTCTCGAGAGAGAATTGGATTTGGTTAGACAATGTGTGGTTGGTAAACAAGGATCGGTTTTTTAGCAAGGTACGGAATGTATTGTCAAATATTCAATATGATTCCACAAGATCTATTTTCGTTCAAGTAACGGATTCTAGCCAATGGAAAGGATCTTCTTCTGATCAATCCAGAGATCATTTCGATTCCGTTAGAAATGAGAATTCAGAATATCACACATTGATCGATCAAACAGAGATTCAGCAACTAAAAGAGAGATCGATTCTTTGGGATCCTTCCTTTCTTCAAACGGAACGAACAGAGATAGAATCAGATCGATTCCCGAAATGCCTTTTTGGATCTTCCTCCATGTCCTGGCTATTCACGGAACCTGAGAAGCGGATGAATAATCATCTGCTTCCGGAAGAAATCGAAGAATTTATTGGGAATCCTACAAGATCAATTCGTTCTTTTTTCTCTGACAGATGGTCAGAACTTCATCTGGGTTCGAATCCTACTGAGAGGTCCACTAGAGATCCTAAATTGTTGAAGAAAAAACAAGATGTTTCTTTTGTCCCTTCCAGGCGAGCGGAAAATAAAGAAATGGTTGATATATTCAAGATAATTACGTATTTACAAGATACCGTCTCAATTCATCCTTCGGAACCAGATCACATCCCGGATCTGGTTCCGAAGGATGAACCGGATATGGACAGTTCCAATAAGATTTCATTCTTGAACAAAAATCCATTTTTTGATTTCTTTCATCTATTCCATGACCGGAACAAAGGGGGATACGCGTTACGCCACGATTTTTTTGAATCAGAAGAGAGATTCCCAGAAATGGCGGATCTATTCACTCTATCAATAACCGAGCCGGATCTGGTGTTTCATAGGGGATTTGCCTTTTCTATTGATTCCTACGGGTTGGATCAAAAAAAATTCTTGAATGAGGTATTCAACTCCAGAGATGAATCGAAAAAGAAATCTTTATTGGTTCTACCTCCTCTTTTTTATGAGGAGAATGAATCTTTTTCTCGAAGGATCAGAAAAAAATCGGTCCGGATCTACTGCGGGAATGAGTTGGAAGATCCCAAACTAAAAACAGCGGTATTTGCTAGCAACAACATAATGGAGGCAGTCAATTATAGCACCTATGGAAGAAATGTATCGAATCGATTCTTTTTAATGAATAGATCCGATCGCAACTTCGAATATGGAATTCAAAGGGATCGAATAGGAAATGATACTCTGAATCATATAACTATAATGAAATATACGATCAACCAACATTTATCGAATTTGAAAAAGAGTCAGAAGAAATGGTTTGATCCTCTTATTTCTCGAACTGAGAGATCCATGAATCGGGATCCTGATGCATATAGATACAAATGGTCCAATGGGAGCAAGAATTTCCAGGAACATTTGGAAC